TTGATTATTTGAATTTTCTTTATCAAAATGTGAGTTCGATATTTTGATTTTTTCATTTTTTAGGAATAGAGTCGGGGGGTTTTTTTCTTAGTAATTTAGAATAGAACAAGTATTCAAATGTACGAGAATGGGTAGGTATTTCCATCTCAGGATTTCGAATATCTTAATCTTAGTGTTGGTATATTCCGTTTATTAGATCTGGGTGGGGTTGTCTCTTGATTGAATACAGAAAAAGAAGACCACCCCCCCTTTTTGTTTTGGTGTTCTTCGCCGAGTATTGGTAAGGTATACCAAAGAAAAGGAGTATCACTGGCTTAACCCCTTGATTGTGGGCAGGAAAATTCATATGGAATTTCCCTCCGATGATTAATGACTAAGGTTTGGTTTGTTTGGAAAAAAATGGATTCGATCCCTTGAAATCCGTTTTTTGGCTTTTCTGTTCTGCTTTAAACGATTCTCGTGAGTGAGTTTTTAGGACAAATTTTGTTTCAATGAAACAACCGGTCAGTTACAAGCAACAAACAAGAATGAAGAAATCAAAATTATACAATTTTTTATTTCAAATGAAAATATGAATTTTATTCATTTTTTTATAGGGCTATACGGACTCGAACCGTAGACCTTCTCGGTAAAACAGACCAAACTTATTATTATCAAAATGATATGAACTGTTTCAAAGACCCAACATGCATTTTTTTTGCATTGGGCTCTTTCATTAACTGATAGAAATATCAGCCAATCCGCCATATTTTTTCTTGACAGAAAAATAAGATAAGGAGATGGCTCCATGTGCTCTGATTCATTATTTGGGATTCTAATTCAGGAGCACTCCCAAAGTGTTTCAAAGGTGAAGTTATTTTGACGTAGGTCTGCCTTTGGCCTCGAATTTGAAGTTAAATGAAGTCTCTATCGTTCGGCTTAAAAAATCCAATATGAAACTTCATACACCTTCAAGTTCATAGGACGAAAAGAGATTTTTTGAGGGCCTTATACTCATTATGCCTGGCATTGAATATACGGGTATTCACCTTATCAATATCTCAAGATGGAGCCTGTTTGGTACCTAAAAGGGCACTCAAATAGGACCGAACCTCTCGTCAGGCTATTGTTCTCTTAAAGTTATTATAGAGTAAGACGTAGATTTCTCAATAAGATCCATTTTTTGGATTGTATGGTGGATTCCCCTGAAAAAACATTGGCGCGCGTGTAAACGAGGTGCTCTACCAACTGAGCTATAGCCCTTAGTGCTTGTGATGCATATTTTATCATGTATATAATTTGTTGTCAAGATGAATATTCTATGATCCAACATCCTAAATTTTTGAATTTTTGAGTGGTATTGGTTCGATTATTATTGCTTATAAGGAATATGATATTTATAATCCATCGACGGGATGGGTTCCATTTGGTTCTTTTTGGGATGATAAATGACCTACTTAACTCAGTGGTTAGAGTATTGCTTTCATACGGCGGGAGTCATTGGTTCAAATCCAATAGTAGGTAGAACTTATTAGATACCATTGACTCCGGTATCTAATAAGTTTTTTGCCCCACCCTTTATCTCTTTTTATAGATTTTGTATTTTTATTTATTTCATTTTTGAATTGCGTTATATCAAAATTGGATTCTGCTTGATTGGATTCTGTCGAGTGAATGCAATCAAAATAGGGTTTAGAAACAGAAACTCTTTTGATTATTTGAACGAACCAACTAGTTATGAAATTGCACTGACAGCCTCGACTCTTGTCCTAGCTCGTCGGAGAGCTAGATTTGCCTCAATTATTTGTCTCTTTCCTTCAGCTTTTCTCAAACTAGCTTCTGCTATTTCAAGAGTTTCCTGAGCTTCTTGTGGATCAATATCACTACCCTTTTCCGCATCATTTACTAAAACAGTGATCTCATTATTGCCTATTCTAGCAAAACCGCCCATCAGAGCCATCGTTAACCATTGGTCCTTAAGGCGTATTCTCAAAATCCCTATATCTACAGCTGTAGCAATAGGAGCATGATTCGGTAATACGCCAATTTGACCACTATTTGTAGATAAAATGATTTCTTTCACTTCTGAATCCCAAACAATTCGATTAGGGGTCAGTACACAAAGATTTAAAGTCATTTCTTCAAATTGCTCTCCATTTCTAAGTTGATAGCCTTCGCGGTAGCTTCATCGATATTACCTACTAAATAAAAGGCCTGCTCAGGAAGAGCATCTAATTCTCCGGACAGGATCAATTGAAACCCTTTAATGGTTTCTGCTAGACCAACATATTTCCCCGGAGAACCGGTAAATACTTCGGCTACAAAAAAGGGTTGTGATAAGAAACGCTCAATTTTTCGCGCTCTTGCTACGGTTAAACGATCCTCTTCGGATAATTCGTCCAACCCAAGGATAGCTATAATGTCCTGAAGCTCTTTATAACGTTGTAAAGTTTGCTTAACTCTTTGCGCAGTTTCATAATGTTCCTCACCAACGATCCGAGGTTGAAGCATGGTTGAGGTT